ATATATAGAGTATTATAGAATATTTCTGTTATGTCCCAGGACAAAAAATTTGTGAATAATGAGACATGAGGAGGACTACTATGTCACTACAGGTGGACTACTCCTAATACGTGCAATTAGTCATTTTGCTAATCAATAAATGTTCAACTTCCTAACTTAAAGTCAGAATAATAAGAATTCGTTATAATGGTGGTTATCCTTTTCTTTTTAGAAAAAAATAATAGAGATATTTTCCGCTGAAAAACGAAGGCTAAAACTTGAGTTTAGTGGAAAAAAAAGCCCTTTATCAGATTTGAACCGATGACTTACGCCTTACCATGGCGTTACTCTACCACTGAGTTAAAAGGGCCGTTTTATTCAATTCATGAATTAGCCATTTTTTTTTCATTATGAGTCTACTGCATATATGTATATATGTACTATATGTACATAATATATACGTATATGCATAGGAGTTCATTCAGGAACAATAAATTGGATTTACTCCAAAATAAGATTATTATTTTGAATTTTTGAAAAAAAAAATTCTAAAAAATCATAACATAAAAACATAAAAGAAAGTAGGAAAGATTTTTTGGATCTAGTCATACCATTAGACTATATTGACAATTCCAAAAAACTGCTCATACTATCATCATAGTATGATGATGGTCGGGCGTATATGCCCCTATCGTCTAGTGGTTCAGGACATCTCTCTTTCAAGGAGGCAGCGGGGATTCGACTTCCCCTGGGGGTAGGGTACTATGAAAGGAAGTTGATCATAGATTATCGATAAGCCTAGAATGAATTCTTCCTGGGTCGATGCCCGAGTGGTTAATGGGGACGGACTGTAAATTCGTTGGCAATATGTCTACGCTGGTTCAAATCCAGCTCGGCCCAATAATTCACCGCTCCATGAATATGATATAACCAATTTGTCTTCCATAAATGGAAATGCCTAATCCGTAGAAATAAAGAGAAAGGATCAATTTTTTTTCTCTATCCCTATTTTTCTCTTTCTGATCTTTCTAAGGATCTAATTCATGATACTTTACTTAATTAAGTAAAGTATCATGAAAAGCAAACAAAAAAGTTTAGTTCTTTTTTCTGATTGATTATCCACTTTTGGCCGTAAAATAATTATTGGTTACTAGTAATCCGTGTCACTCTCACTATAGCCCATATTATATGTGGATATGATATCAGTATATCATTCCTGTCTTTCTTACAATACGACGACTAGGACTAGAATGTTCTTATGATTACATTAAGAATATGTAACATTAAGAATATGTATGCCATACACCTCGCTGGGATTGTAGTTCAATTGGTCAGAGCACCGCCCTGTCAAGGCGGAAGCTGCGGGTTCGAGCCCCGTCAGTCCCGAACTAGGATCCGGTGAATTTATCAATTTATCTCTCTCTTTTCACGGAAAAGGGGGACAGGAAGCAAGATCTAATCCCCAGTGGGGATCCTTATTTCTTTTGTTTTTTATTTCGCATTTATCATCACACAAATATGGATACGGGAATTTAAAATCTTTCCACTACTCCCGATTGATAAAGGAGAGACATATCATATGTACATTAGTACAATTGGTGGTATTACTATATTCAGTATTTTTAGAGATACCATCCTCGTCTTACTTTCTTTTTCGATTGTTCTTGATCAATGAAATGGAGTAGAGTGATCCTATTTTACCGGGAGTACATACAAAAATGGTATTCGTTTATTGTACGATGGACAATGAACTTAACATAATTACCCCGACAGAGTACTTTTCAGGTTAAACCACACCTTTTCTAGTTCTGACTTTGTTTGTGTATCCTCAATGACTAATTGTAAACAATCTATCTCATTCTCATTCAAATTGTAGACATCATTTTTGATGTATGCATTCCAGTACAAATAAATACAAGAAAGAGGATACTAATAAAATAAAAGAAAAGACCGAGCAAGGACCCTTTTCAGTAAATTTGTTGGAATATTTGATCTTTTTTATTTAATCCCTTTTTTTCCATCTCACCTCGTTTGGGTCTGTGTGTGACCCATAGAATACCGGTCATATAATACCTCATAATTGTAAGTATAATACACAGGAAGGAGAGTTGTATAAGATAAGGAAGACAGTAGGTTATAGAAAAGAAAAAGTGGAAGAGGATGAAAAATCCAATGGGATTCCTGATCCAATAAAAAATCCCATTTCGTAATTAGTATGGATAAAGGATCTTCCCATGTTATACTATTCAATTCTCGACGATGAATCGATTTGATAGATCAGATATTGTTATTCATAATATTGATCCTATTCAGTATCATCAGGATCAATTCATCCCAATGAATTTACAGGAGTTAAATTTCTCATCTCTATGGGATTACATCCCGAGTTATTGCGAAGAAAAAAATAAATAAATAATGAAATTATGGAAGTCAATATTCTCGCATTTATTGCTACTGCACTGTTCATTCTAGTTCCTACTGCTTTTTTACTTATTATCTACGTAAAAACAGTCAGTCAAAATGATTAATTTGAATCTGAATTATTAGTTCTTATCAATCCTTTTTTCAATGATTGAAGAAATGAAAGAAAGGGATTAAAAGAAAATTCCAAGTCTTAAATGAAATGATCTGGTTGGAATCATAAAGTGTGGTAGAAAGGACTATATATAGTCCTTTCTACCACACTTTAGAGTATTTTATATTATCTAATATTGTATACAATGATATTATCATATAAAGTTGTATTGTATACAGATATAGACTTTATCTAAATGGAGGGTTTATATAGATCAATTTACAATATGTATGTATATGATGTATTAGATGTACATCTAATCTAAATAGTAGACTAGTACATCGAAATAGCAGTCTAATTCTATTTCTTTTTTTCGCTACATCCACTCGATTTCGATCAACCCAAAATAATCGAAGGCCAATTCTTCTAATTCCTAGGTTTCTTATAATTTTATATATAGGTTCCGGGATCCATCAAAAGAATCAATAGAGGAAGAATAGTATAGGAATATACTATAGCAAAAGAAAACAAAACCAAGGAATTTTTTTGATTTCCCATCCCAAGAAGTCATTGATTGAGCCATTAACAGATCATTTACGAAGTTCTATGGTAACTTCTTCAGATTTTGAAAGGAAGTAGATTAGTAAAGGGGACTCGGACCATTTTTCATGCTTAAACATGACATGAGATGAGTCAAAAAAGCATAAAAAAATCTCTAGGAGTCTAAAATGTTAAATGTATGATATGTGGTGGATCACTCAGCGGAAGAAAGATCTAATTTTATTATGTGTAGAACCTCTTTGGACAACCACTAGTCACTTCCAGTAGAAAGTAAGTATCGTCGTAATCTAATAGCAGAACGATTTGTTCTTAGAACAGTGAAAGTAAAGAAAGAGAGAAACAAATAAAGAAAAAACTAGGGATTGGTTTTTTCTCGTTGTAATATCCATAATTCTGGTAAGAACAGGTTTATCCAAACAGAATATTTAGGAGGAATTCGGTTGGAAAAAATTTCCTATCATGCGTAGATTTGAGTTTTGAAATACAACTAAACTATAGTAATCATTCGTTGTTTGATCGAATGGTTATTATTCATTATTGTCTTTCCAGTATAATTTTGAAAGAGAGACAAGCTTTTTAAAAATAAAGCTTCGAAAAACGATCAATGCAAAACGATCAATTAAACAATTGATACAATTCGATTACTCAATCGATTACTCAATCGATTACTCAATCGATTACTCAATCAATTATTAATATACCTAGAGTCCACTCCTTCCCCATACTACGAGTGAAAGGGAAAATGTAAAGACTACCATTAAAGCAGCCCAAGCGAGACTTACTATATCCATGTGAATTATATCTCCTATTTCTATGAAGGAATTATTCCATTATTGATCAATAATCATAGTAGAATCAATGGCGCAGAGTAAAAATAGGATTCTGACTTAAGGCTATTGATGAACCAATTCAATGAATCCACTCGTAACAGATTCTTTATAGGATTTCTGGTAGAATTGGGAAGTATTAAGTAAAAATATGATACACACACCTTTTCCTTGCAAATTGCAAAGGAATGCTCCTAATGGAACATGTGGGAATAGTAAGACCTATTGTTTGTTTTGTTACCTTTCTTTCATAAGCAAAAATAAAAAAAAAATATACCATCAAGATAGATAACTATCTATTGGATACCTACATTTCCTATTTGATCTAAGCCTTACTGTCTTTCTTTCTGTGAAAGAATGGGGAGACATCACTACCATTATTACATACATTTTTTTTGTAATCTCCTTACACGACCAAAGAAATCTTTTTTTTTTTTTTACTTTGACTCTGTTATTCTATAAGATAAGAGCCGACCAACCATCCTGATTGAATGTTTGAGTACTCGGAGTCTCTCGTAAGTATGGATACAAAGTATCTTCAGTCCTTTCCACAACTCCTAAATTGATTTCCCATCAGTCTATCCAATCTAATTCCAGACAGAGTCAGTAGACCCTACGTTAGTGTAGGTAGTGTAAGATAATTAGGAAGTCTTGATAGTCTTTCGTATAATCTTTTCTTCAATCCTAGGAGCAAAAATGGAATGTCCTTTAGGAACCTTTGGATACCAAGATTTCTGACCTCTTACTTTCGTAGTTCTGGAATTAATAAGTAAGCCTTACCTCATCCCTATTGGTATATCTGTTTGGGCCGCTACCCAGAACCCAAACAGAACCAGATTTTGAGAAAACAACTTACAGTCTTTTATAGAACTATGTATTCTATAAATCAAGTATCGACAAGCTCCGTCCTTTGCCTTTGCTTATGCAGGGCAAGAATTTGTCGAGTTCTATTCTATCAGTAGAATAAGAAATTCTAAGTATTTTGTTGATCAGGCGACACCCAGATTTGAACTGGGGATAAAGGATTTGCAGTCCCCTGCCTTACCGCTTGGCCATGCCGCCAAATCCGATCCAAAATCGATGAAAATATTATTCATCCACATTTTATTACTAATTGT